CTCGCGCGCAACCCCGCCCCGTTATGTTATGGAAGAATTGAACGGCTGGTTATTCAGAGCCAGCAATTGGCTGCCGGATTTCGTCCCGAAACTAGAAGAAGTTCGGGGGTCGTGGCTTAATGTGGAGCAGTCCGCCCCTACAGCGTTTGATCAGTAGATTATTTAGAACTTCGGAAGATGGTCAAGGTAGCTTGCTTCCAAGCCAAGACCAATGAGAGATCCGGTCTAAAAGAAAAGGCCCGTTTGAGAGTTCTCAAAAGCTTTTCACTATCGAAAAGAGGGCATATAGCCCGAGTCCTGAATACAGGAAAGACCGATTACGACTCTTGCAAGAGTGGATACCCTTTCCGAGGGAATCATACTTTTAGAAAAGGAATTCCACATAGCGAATGGTTAACTGCCAGCCTCTAACTCCTCTGTCTACCGGGAGGAGAGATCTTTCATAGCATATCGAAGAGATCAAGCACCGAGATGAGCCCAAAGCAAGCAACAAAGGATGACCGGGCGACTCTTCTAAAGCTTTTGCTTGCTTCTTAAGCCAATAAGTCCTGTGCCTGGTAGGTTAAATCAGTCTGCCCCTTACCTGTCCATTCAAGCCTTTCAATATCTCGTCTGGCCCTGTCTTCTGTCGTACTCTCCTCTATCGAGAATTGCTTTCTCGCAACTGCCCTGTGGAAAACGGATGACACTCTTCTGGTAGCCGTTGTTTGCTTTATCCTTTGCTTGGAACATTTATTCCCGCTCTACTGACCTTAACTACTATACTAACTAATAAGGCAAGCTAAGGTTATGGAAGAACATTGTATCATTTTACGGTTGACCTGGAAGATTAAAGACCCATTTGCGTGCGCATCGAGTGATGATAAAGCTTGTCATCTCTCTAATGGTTGCCTCTAAGCACTTCGATTCTCTTTCCGTACTGCTGAGTAAGTCACTCTCTTCCCTAGTAGCTCATCCCGCTCATCTGCTAAAGCCAATGACAAGGAAGCTAAGCAAAAGCCCTTAAGAGCTAAAAGGAGAGTTAGCATAGACTTAGGCAAGAAGTAAAGAAGCTTTGGCAAGCTACATCTCAAAGAAAGAAGTCTAAGTCCCGGGGACTAGCGGACGATAGATAACAACGGACGTTAATGCTCTAGTTCTATCATCTGCTCTCTAAGGATAGGAACTTGTAGGGTTAGCAACTCAGATAGGAATTCCAACTACAAAAAAAATTCAGGACAGTGCAGACATCTCTCTGATAAAGAAGTTGCAGAGTGTTTCCCCGAATACGTTCCTATATACGCTGCAAAACTAGCTAGAGAAAGCCAAGACGTGACGGGTCGATGCTGGTAAATCTAGTACTCCTTCAGAGGCCAGGCTCATGATGACAGAAATCATGAAAGAGCAAGGAGGTCGTGAGTAAAGGCGCAAATTGACCAAAACTATTGAGAACTCAACTAAGGCTATTCAGGGATTCGAAAGAAGGAGGAAGATCATAACAAAGACGTACTTATGCGCCTTGAGAGGTTAAACGGGGACTCCCAACGGGGTTCAAAGGAATCTGAATTTGTTGTTGAACAACAAATCCCAAAGGAGTCTGAAAACGTGCCCTGATGAAGAATAGAATTACGGATGGAGTCACCTCCTAAGAAGAATGGAGGGGTCAAGATCAATGAACCAGGGTCCAACTCTTCCGCTAAGAAGGACAAACAAGCAGTCAAGCCTGTTACTACTACTACTACGCCTAAGAAGATTCAAGTACCGAAGCTTGTTCCTGTCAAGAAACCAAAAGAGATGAGGGTGGCCTCTGATGATGAATATGATGATGAGTCAGAGCCTGAACCTGAAGAAGAGGTTCGACAACCTAAAGGAAATAGGGCTCAAAGATAAAATGGACCTGCTCCTATGACTAGGGGTAGTAAGGCTGATTCAAGCTGCTGTTACAATAGAAGATCTGAGTCACATGCGACAACAAACAAGTAAAAACGCTGCGCTCTTTCTCCAAAGGCACCAAAGGCGAAGATGTAAGCTCGTTGTGTTGACCAGATGGGTAATCAACAAGTATGCAGAATTGGGATGAAAGGTCTAAATAATGAGATCAGAATGCATCTTAATGCTATGAGGATTAAAGACTTTGGGGATCTTGTTACTGAGGCTTCCAATTATGAAAGGATGATTAAAGAAAAAACAGAGTTTCAAGAAGAATGCTTCACTTCAAGAGGGACTTACTATCCAAGCCATGAGCTCAATGCTATTAACTATGGCGCGGAAGAACCCTATTTTGAATACGACCCTTTCAGGTTCAGGGAAGAGTAAGAGCTTTAGATATGCGCTGCGGAGTGAGTGTTTCTGTGCAAGAATCTTAGACCTCCTAAAGATCCGAAGCAGGAAGGCAGTCACCTAGCAGCCACCAAGTTCCCAAGACCAGAGCATAGGGTCTTTCCCTATGAGTTATCCAAAGCTGCAGAAATTTTGGATGAACTTCTCGCTGCGAAGCCAGCTCAATCCCCAATTATACAAAGACTTGCCTAAGCTGAAGGGGAAGAAGTTTTGCAAATTGCACAAAATGGACAGGCATCACACAAAAGATTGTGTTCAGCTCACTTCTCCAAACATGATTTGATCAAGGCAAAATTGCAGGACAAAGAGAAGACAAGCCTCTGAAGATTGACACTGAACCATTCGCTGAGGTCAACATGGTGGTGGAAGTCAACTGGCCAAGAAAAAAACAATCAAAGGAAAAAGAAAGTGGATTTTACTACCACCGGCTCGTCTAGTTCTGAACCAAGAAGGCCAAAGGTATCTTTCCACATCAACTTAGCGGATATAAGAGGCTGGAGGGGTTATGAAAGAAAGGTGCCTTGTGTTGGAATAAGAGAAGTTCAGGAGCGAAGCAACTCGAGCATCGGGAGAGGAGCTGAAACCCGTCGAATAATTATATATCGGGAGAAGCTAGGTCAATGACCGGCTCATTAGGAATGGTTTTCCTACTAATAAAATTATAATAAAACTTTGGCAAGTCAACCATTAAGGCTGTTGGCAAGTCAACCGCTGAAGCTGAAAAGAAGGGTTTAAACCACTTTAAGCACTCCTGAGATCATCCAGTCACTTCCTCTCCTTGGCAGTCGTAGTTAACTCCCTGAACTTCTCTTATTCGATTCAACTACAACCTTGCTTCAATTGGATTTCATTCTTGGCAAAGTGTCGATGTTGCTTAGGGATATTAGAGTCTTCCATGTTTTAGGACAATAGTGACTTAGGTTTCTCTCTTTCCTCGCTTTTTTTGTTTCATCCAGAACGATGTGCTGAGACTTCCTCGGTAAGAAGAAAACTCTTGATGAGTAGGGTTTGCACAGATATGAATTTTTAAAGAATTTCCGCGGAAGTTTTTCCGTATTGAGATTTGAGGCTACCATAGCGATTACCCCAGTGGAGTTCGGAACGAGCCTTAAAACGCAATTCCCACTAATGAATCTTGAATTCGTACAGTAAGGATGCTCCGATCCAAGTCTTCCCCCTTCATTGCTCTCGAGTTCTTTCGAAGCTGGGGCCGGCTATTCATTGCCCGGTTGTACAGATAAAGATGATTTGGTTCGACGCATTTATACCAGAAGGTTGCTCCGCCTGCCCTACTTGAAAGAGGGTTTCTCGCTGCTAATTCTGATTATACCATGGACCACTACTTCATGACCTGATTATGAAACCTGGCTTCTAGCCGTGGTTTACACAGACGTTACTCAATAAGAAAGGGCTTCTTTTCTTTTGCTGCCTAGTTCTTTTAGTTTATAGATTCCCTCGGCAAAAAGAAAACGAGAGCTAGAGCTTGAATCAAACAGTCCAATGGCAATCATTCCTATTATTGTCTGACGCGCTCCTGCTTTGAACCTTAACGTATCGATCAAAAATCCCTTTCTCATTTTAGAAAGAATAGGGCTTACCTCTATAAATAAGGGAATTTATCCGTTTCGGATGATGTCTCCTCGGGCCCTTCGAATGCATTGTTTTCATGGTCGCTAGGAGAGAGCCTTCTAGCAGCCTTTAGGAGGCTTTGACCAGGGATTAGGGCAAAATGGACCAGGTCTTAAAACGCAATTATGACTAATCAAGATGGAACCCCCCCGGATAACGTAGCAGAAACCAATCCACATAGGGGGCCATCAGTCAAAAATAGCCGAGAACACTATCCGAAAGCGGTTGTTTTCTCTTCTTTTGGAGATTTCCCGGGGTTTGGATGGGGAAAGAACATCAGGAAGATGTTTTCGTTCGGATACAGACATGGCAATCTACGTGAAGTCTCGATTAAGCTGCCTAAGCATAGATCCAACGCGCTACTCAAGGAGGCGGAAAGAAATGCCCTTCTAGCATTGCCACTTGCTTCAAGCTGCTCTTTCTATAAGCTATATTCCAGTAGTGATTCGAGAAGGAATTCATGAGTGACTGACCATCCAGCCGTATGAGACCGGACATGCCAGCGAATCGAATAGCGTAGGAAGTAAACAAGTCTTAATGGTGGAAAGCTAGCAAGGGAAAAAGCATTAGTTTCAGGTGAGCGAAGGATAAAAAGTTTCTTGGTTGAAATAGGGTTGGTTTAATACTAATAAGGGCGCCAAATTGCAAGTGCTATCGTATAATAAAATAAGATAAAAAAGGCTGCAAGCTGTGGGACTTGAGCTAGTGGCATGATACAAATCGTCCGCTGTTCTTCTTCACCCATTTTTTTTCCGTTCATCCTTTAAATCTAACAGTCTTCCTCGGCGCGGCAAGCGCTTTAGGATGTATGATTACTACGAATTAGGGCTACAAGGACGAAAGTACCAAGCATTGAATCGTAGGAGACATAGGGCCACCCCTACCGCCTTCTGTCATGTACTATTATCATCCGCCCATATTGGCTTAACTCTAAGGAATAGGCGGTATGGATCCATTCCTTCCTTTTGATGCAATAAGCCCATTCTTATTTATTCAAAAATAAAATTCCGTTCTATCCTATACATTCCTTCTTATCCTACTCTATTCCCTAAATACCAGATATTTCATTGTCTTCTATAACCGAACAAAGGAAACTGAGAATCCTAAAAAAGAAGTTACGCGAGTACCTCTAGCAGGGATCCCTTCGCTCATAAGGAGGGTCCCAGAGGAAAGAAAGAGAGATTCTATACTGCATGCCCCTATCCCGAACTGATCGATATAATCCATTCTAATTAATAGAGCCTGGCATGCTCTAAACCTACAAACCAATGCTTAAGACAAAGAAAGAAGACTCAAGACTCATAAGGACAGGCATAAAATCGAAAGTAGTAGGAAAGGGGAACTCCTCTCTAGAGGAAGGGATTCGACTGCCTTTCACTCCTCCGCTCTTCACTCCTACTCTCTTCATACAATAGATTCTACGGAGCTAGCCATGCGCTAAAAAAGAGCAGACAGAGGCAGCTGCAATGCATAATAGCAGAATAGGTTGCAGCTCTTGCTCTCTCTTCTGCTCTTCGTCTAGAAGCACTATTCGATTAGGAGAGGGTAATACATCATAAAAGTCCAGTGGCTACATCTAGCTATCTGAAGCTAACTTGTCCTTATAACACTAGAATAGATAAAGGAAGGTTGAAACACTACAGGTAATAAAGATTTTATTCCCCTTGCGCCTAGCAACAGGAAGACTAAGGCTAGCTATCCGCCTTCTTTCCCTACGGGCCTTCCATTAGTGCACTAGCAGGTAAATAGATAGGTTCACGATCCCCACCTGACCTGGGAAGCACTCACTACGCTACGTAGACTTCCACTTATTTTTTGATAGTGCCTGGTAACTAATCCCATTTACTAGCTCTTCTCTTACTATCGTGTTATAACCCTAAGGGCAAGCTAGCTACTCAAAACCATCTAGCTTAGCTAATAGGACAGCGGAAACATTTCCTTTCCCCTCACGGCTGCTCGCCTAGGCAGACAGAAATGACCTAACAAGAGCTGCAAGCGAGAAGAGATAGTCGACTTAGTCTTGACTTAGCTTTGACCAGATGGATTTTAATTCATTACGTAACTGTTCTGGATCGCCGAGCTCTGATGGAATGACATTGCAAGCCTCCCAAAACGAATATTGCGGAAGCTTTACATAAGGACGTGCCAGAAAAGAAGCTCCATCCGGGTCGCCCAATTCGTAGAATATGGCTAGTCACTCATAAAGATGTATATGGATCGGCTTCCACTAGGAACTCTTTACGTGGGATGATAGTATGATCCTGTTATCGATTCGACGAAAGCACTCCCCTCTCCGAGCCCTTGCCTTTGTCCCTGACAGCAAGCATTCCTCCGGAGATCTATACTACCTACCTTGCTAGGCTAAGTCACTTTCCTGCCTTCCACTCTACGTTCTAGCTTTCTTTACGGACCATAAGAAGAACAAAGGGTATTATCAGTCATCCGGCACACACCCTGTACGTACGCACGGAAAGGCTGTTTAAGTTGCTGTTTACGCGCTAGGAGAAGAAGTAAGGAAAGATTCCCTCCACTTGTCTAAAAGACGAAAAGATGGATGAGCCACTCTCTCCAGCTTAGCCTTTTCCTTGCCTTGGTGCTAGCGAGTAGTAGACCCTTTTAGCTTTCGCTCTTATAACTCTTAGTAGCTGTTCTCTCCTTCTTTCGGATATAGAACCGTTAGGAGTAGGAGCACAGAGATGGATTGGCTTCGGTTGACCTTCTTACTATGGGAATGCTTGAAAAAGCTCTGATTCCAATAAGCTCGTGACAGAGGAACAAAAGGAATAAGTGCTCAAAGCGCTGCTATTGGACTTGGCGAGAAGGGTTAGCAGGGAAAGCTGCCTTGTTGATTAAAGTAAAGGACCAGGGGTCTAGCGCTTTAATTTTGTGGGAATACCCGCCTTTAAATATGGATATCAATGACTAAAGTATCTTCCCACGAAATAAAAATCAAGAGAGTTAGATGCGAGAGTGAATTAGAGACATTATCTTACAGATGAAAGAAAAGAGGTCACTTGTTTAAGTGTAGAGACCGAGAAGAGTTTGCCTCTTAAAGGCAGAACAAAAGAGAGTAGTGAGGGGAGAGGAGTTCAAACCGCCTAGTAGATCTATTCCTGCTACCTTACTTAACTTACTTCCCGGGGGAAGGTTGAGTTGAAGAAGCTGTGACAGAACAAGCTGTTACAGAATCCGCAGCCCGTTCGTCTTAGTAGCGGTCAGTGGGCTCTGGCTTTCAAGCGGTCTTGAATTCGGGGAATGCTTTACTCTTACTCTTTGGCACTGTTTAGCTGCTTAGATCCTCTTTGAGATGAAATGCGGAGCCCAGCACCCCGGCTTTAAAGAAGCCCATCTCTGTCAAGCCAGCCAAAGAAGAGAGAAAGCCTCCCTTCCGTACCTGATTCTTAGTCTGCTCTCCGAGGTCTTCTGGGTAATTGAGCTCTGGGGGTATATCTCTTATCTGTTGTTCAGGAAAGAAGTGAAATTGGTATCTTCTAGTTGATCACTTAAGCTTTTAGCTTAAAGGACGCTTGCCCGACTAAAATAAAGATAACTAGGTGAAAAGCGAAACCATTTCTTTCTCTCTGGGAATCATAGCGGGTTGATACTGGGAAGAGTCTCTCTAACCTAGACGGAATTCGCCCACGTAGATGGAATTAGTCTGGTATGGCTGAAGAATGGTTTCATCAGTGGAAGGTCATATCGTATTATAAAAAATAAAAGCCTGTTGGAGGTTTTTTAAATGCTTTTATCTTTGACAATAGAGAAAAAAAGAGGCAACAAAGCGGATCGCGTTATTGGATTAGCGGGCGCCACAAGACAAATTAGTCGTACAAGGCTTATCAGAGGCACCTACGTGCCGATTCGTCCGCGGGGATTGGGTGTCTGGTGGGACGATCGACCTACCTAAGTTTTTACTAGTCGGTTCTAAGCACATAGCCAACTAGAAAACTCATCCGCTTGTCAGGTGTAATACTCACTCGTAAATGATTGGTGTCAGAATTTTTCACTGATCAGGTGTGATCAGTCTCATCCGTGTAAGAATTAGGAATTCCTCTTCCAACTTGTCCCGAAATGGGCGTTATGGCAAAGAATAAGAAGAAAACAAAAGGAGAAATTTGTCCAATAGTAACAAATGGTGCCTCCACAGGTTGACATCCGATCCAACCTAGTAGTACGCAATCCGCCAAAAGCAACCAAAATATTGCTTGGTGAATAGGGCGAAAACTTGAACTACGCACATACATACTTTTAAAAAAAGGTAAAGCCAACAGACATATAAAAACTGGTGCTATTGCGGCTACACCTCCCGCTTTGTCAGGTATACTACGAAGAATTGCATGGATCGGTAGGAAATACCATTCCGGCACAATATGAGGCGGGGTGGGCATCGGATTAGCAGGTATATAATTGTCGGGATGCCCCAAAACATTAGGAGCATAAAAAATCCAAATGGAAAAAAAGATAGCAAAAGCTACCCAACCTACTAGATCCTTTACATAAAAATAAGGGTAAAAGGAAATTTTATCCATCTCTGAATGTACACCCAATGGATTATTGGATCCATATTGATGCAATGCGGCCAGATGAAGAAGACTGGCGCCTACTAAAATAAAGGGGAGTAAATGATGAAGACTAAAAAAACGATTTAAGGTGGCATTGTCCACGGAGAAACCGCCCCAAAGCCAAGTCACTATGGTATCCCCTACTACAGGTATGGCGCTAGCTAAGCTTGTAATTACTGTAGCTCCCCAAAAGCTCATCTGACCCCAAGGTAGTACGTATCCTGTAAAAGCTGTCACAATCATTAATAGGAAGATTACAACTCCGAGACACCAAACAAATTCCCTAGGACTGCTATAACTCGCATGATATAGACCGCGAAAAATATGAAGGTGAACCACAATGAGAAACATACTTGCCCCATTAGCATGCATATAACGGAGCAACCAACCCCCTTCAACATCTCTCATAATGTGTTCTACGCTGTTGAAAGCTAGATCCACATGAGGTGTGTGATGCATAGCTAAAAAAACGCCAGTCACTATCTGAATGACTAAACAAATACCAGCTAACGGACCGAACCCCCACCAATAACTAAGATTGCTCGGGGTTGGATAATCTATCAAATGCTGATTAAGTGTGGAGGATATAGGTTGTTTAAGAAGAGAGAATCGTTGGTTCCTTATAGTCGTCATTTATTGATATATGCTTTTTCTTTTTCTATCGTGATCACTCTAGTTCCCCCACCTTCGACCGGGGGGGCCGCCTTGCGCAGCTTTAGAAGGGAGAGAATTTCAGGCGGTTAAAGTCACTCTCTCCAACCTTTTCTATCTATCCGGGCTATGAGATTTGCATTGGTTTTTCCAACGAAACTAAAAAATGGATTTTAAAATCTTTAATCTGAGTAATGGGCCTCTAAGAAGCTCCTTACGGAGCTTTTGGCTTTGGTGTACGTACGCAAGGGCTCTGAAGCCGCAAGCGCATCAATCTCGGAGGCGGATTTAAAATCCACGTCCAAATCCAAAGCCATTTTTTGGGCCAAACCCGGAAAATGGGCCTCCCGGAGCGGAGGATATTTTGTAAGCATCTCCGGGAGTCCACAGTATTTTTGCAGGTGCCGTTCCAGCAGAGCGCACAAGCGCTCGTTAGCAAGCCTCCACTCATGGGAGGGTCCCGCGCGGGACGCCAAATGCATGGAATTGCTTCCCCGGCTTTCGGATTCTGTTTCGGAAAAGGGCTCTAAAAGCACCTCGATCTCAAATGAATCCTCCATCCACGAGGAGGAGCTTGATGGGGCGGCGGGGTCCGGAACCTCCACCGCCGGCTCGCAGACTGCGATTTCACTTACCAATGATGGTATAGCTAGTAACGATGGTATAGCAATGAACATCGGGATGATACTCGGAAATATGGTCCGAATAATCTCGATAGTAGTTCCATGAACAATCCTTTGCGAGATTGGATTTTTTTTATAGTGGAAATGCCATAAAGCGCGAACCAAGATCCGTGATACGAAAACCAAAATGAGAATGAGGAAGAAAAAGACCCCCGAGAAAGCTTTTTTAAACAGATTCGAACCACTCATCAAGGGATTTTCAGTCCTTTGCTCTAACCACTTGAGCTACCTGAACCACCCACCCAATCTAGCCGTCTATTCCTAAGGCCTCCCCCACAGGGGTTTGTAATCCTCTCCCTTCAGTCGAGTTACTGTGTCCCTCTCATTTCATTCGAGTAAGTAAACTATTAAAATAATAGCCTTTGAATCAGTGAATTGAGAGGTTATGAAAGAACTTTCATGCGGAAGGATATTTCATTCAGACCAATCGGCAACGAATCGCTTCGCGGGTCGAGTTGCCCAAGCGGCTGAATCCAAGAGCTTCATCCCGAAGTGAAAATATTAAGCTGGTGCTTTAAATCACGCAGCTTTGTTTAACAAGCATCACCCTTCCTTTTCCCAGTTCACCTACTCGAAACACGCATAATGTTAAGCCCCGCCTACATCACCACTTTTGAAGGAGGATCGGGAACACGAAGATTATACATCAACCCCTTACTATAACAAGTCTCATCTCTCTTCTCTAGGAGTCAAGATTAGGATTATTTACCCCGATCGTGTGTAACAAGAGATAGACTCAGTCTCTTACACACCGGAGTTTGAAGCTCCTGACGGAATTGATTTTCCGCTTGAGCTTCTTCCTCACGTTGAAGCAGGGAAATCCTAAAGCAAGCAGCCCACTTCGGAGTGTCTATTGCCAGATGAAAGAGTCCTGAGAGCATGACATCTGCTCATCAGTGGTCTTAATTTAGGAAGCGGTCTTCTTCCCGGCTGTAGCGCTTTTTCGCGCACAACAAGACAAAGAAGCTAAGCGCACACAGCTGAAGAGTCCTAACTTGTAGCACTTGTGGTGCGTAGGTCTTCTTTCTTTTTCAAATCCAGGAAAGGAGGTTGGGTATATCTAGAATAGAATCAACAGATGAGGGCGGTGGGGAAGGTTAATAATGCTCACGAAAAGAAGAATGGAAAGTGGAAAAAAAAAGAAGCCCATTTCCTTCCATGAAAGGAGGGCTTTTGATCCTCGCACCGAACTCTAAGCCAGTGGCTCATCGTGAGACCTTAGCCCGATGCCTTTTAACCGAAGCGAAGTTAGTCACAGGTCAACCCTTCAGAGTTCTTCTTACTCCCCGATTCTGTACCCTTGGCTAACTAGTTTTCCTGCGTTTCTCCCCTACTATCTATCTCTCCTAACGTTGAGCGTGAAAGCGGCTCTGAACGGTCTTTCTTTGTGAGGATTGGGCTGGCTTCTTTCCTCATCCGAAAGGGTGAGTTTACGCTATCCCCGTCAGCGAAGGTCTGCTTCACTAAATGGCCTTGGAGCAGGTCACTCCCACGAATGCGGATCCGTTTCAAACGTCATTTTTTACGCAAGCAGCATGTTAGAGAGTGGGACAACTAACTGAAGTAGAAGGCTACTTTTTATAGAGCATGTGCGGTGAAAAGGGAGTGAAGTTCAGTATCATCGTATATCAAGTACTCGCTATGGACAAGAAGATGATCCACTAGAGGAGGCCTTAGAGTGAGGGGGTGGGGAAGGAAAAGGTGGAGAGGAGGAGAAAGGAGAAAGAGTCTCTTTTGGTTAGCTAGACCATCTTCCCTATAGGACACCAAGGCTTGCAGCGAACCTTTCCCTTGTAGCCAGCGAAACGAAACCCTTTCCTATCTAGTGTCAGCTGATCCTTCAGCGTCCGCACCAACTAAATGGGAAGCTTAATTCGAAAGACGAGAGTAGGCTCGAGGAGAATCGGTCTTTTGATCCTAACAATCAAATCTTTACTGGAGTAGACTTGGACTACTTTGAGAAATAAATTGCTCCATTCCTTTATGGAAACTCCCTAAAGATCAGGGTTTCCCCCCGGCGGCTGGCCATCTTGCACAGGCAATACAACAAGGTTGCGAAGCAAAGAAGAAGATTCGCCATAGGTAATTACGTAAATCAGCGCTTATTAAAGCCGGTCCATGACTCGCTCATGGCTGTTTTACGCACATTGCCGACTGACGTTTAATCAAGAAGCGCCCCTAGATCGTTTACAAGGAGCAGTATGCTGCCATTGTTTTGATCTGAAGTCTGCGACGGACAGATGGCCTCTCTTCATAATGTTGGAAGTTATGTGTTATCTGTAGCATCAACAAAACAACATAATGACTAGAAAAGCCCAGCTTCTTAAGAACATCCAAAGCTTGACCGGTCTTGACTTCAGGCGCTTCAGACACCACTCAAACTTCAAAGTGATGAATTCTCTTCAAATCATGGATTAGACCAGGGATATTTTTTTCTCTGGCACCCCTAACATTCCACACTAATAGCTTCGACATCATAAAAGCTAAAATGAGTGAGGCGCCAACGGCGGGCTCTGAAAAAAGTCATTTTTCCCTGCTTGATTGCACTGGATTCATTCGTACGATTCAGGACTTTCTCAAAAAGACGTGAAATCGAACCTTTTTCGAAAACATAGTAAATTGAGCTGCATTTCGATAGTTTTTGTCTATCGTTTTTCGTTCGCCCGGACACCGCTTCTTCCGACCTTTCTTTCATAGCCTTCTTTCTTTCAGATGTATCTACCGCTCTCACAGCCTTGAATTACACTAACATGGCGGATTCCAAGCATAAATGTCATGAAAATGTATCTAGGAGAAGGATAACATAGAGAACTACTGCTCATGTATTAAATTCATCAAAGCCTAATCCTGTGCCACACTACATTCCCAAGCCTCCATATCCTCACCGGTTGGTTGCGCCCAAGAAAGACACTCATTACAATGAAATCATGGAGATGCTTAAGAAAGTCCAAATAAATCTCCCATTACTTTTTGCTATCAAGCAAATTCCTTCCTATGCTTAAAGATCTTTGCACACAAGGGTGCAAGAGAGGGTTTCACTTTGGAAGTTAGCGCCGCGTAAAATCCCAACTAAGTGCAAGGATCCAGGGAGTTTCACTATTTCTTGTGTCATTGGAGATCATCAATTCGAGAAGGCATTACTCGATCTTGGGGCTAGCGTAAATTTGATGCCATATTCTGTTTACGAGCAATTAAGGCTTGGTGAGCTAAAACCTACTTCTATAACACTCGAATTGGCTGATAGGTCTGTCAAAATTCCTCGTGGTATCATTGAAGATGTATTGGTCAAGGTTGACAAGTTTCTTTTCCCAGCGGATGAAATTGTCCTAGATAGAGAACCTATCCAAATTTCAAAGATCCCTGTTATACTTGGACGTCCTTTTATGGCTACTGCTAATACAATCATTGATGTTAAAAAAGGATTTTTACTATGACGGTTGGTGATATGACGGTAGAGTTCAATGTGTTCAAAAGCAGTCAACAACCCCCCGATTCGACCGAATGCTTTGCAGTGAACATGATCGAGAGTTTGGTTTCATTCTTACAAAATGCCCCCTTGAGGCTTGTTTAGCACATTTTGGCATGGATTTCTACATAGAGAGTTCCGTTAGTGAAGTTAATGCCTTGCTTGACGCTGCCCCTGTTCTGAACATTACTACATGGCAATCAAAGTTCGAGCCACTCTTATACTACTCCTTACCTCACCCCCCCCTTGTCACTTAAAGGGCGAAGTCGCTGAAGCGAGTCTAAAGGCTAAAGAGTTCTATTTGAACGCTACTATGCATCCTTACTATATAGTGTAAGGTAGGTTTGGGTATAGCAGGACTTGATAGTGTAAGGTAGGTTTGGGTATAGCAGGACTTGAACCTGCGACCATTAGGTTAAAAGCCCAATGCTCTACCAACTGAGCTATACACCCAAAAAACATATACATATAATATACATATACATATAGTAGTAAATAAGGATTGGTGCGGGGGCCCTTTTACCAAGTCTACCGGATAGAAGATGATAGAGGGCCATATCGTTGCGTTGGACAAGACGGTGCCGTCTCACTTCGAGTTCCTTCCTTCGTAGTAAAATCAGATAATACGCTTCGGCGATGTTACCTACCGGCCTGCTAGGTGATCGAAATCGCTCAGGTCAGTGAGTCCTCACCTACTCCTTATCTATCTAATAGTTTCTTCTATCTACCTACTTTTTTCAAAAGGCGACCTGCCGCGCCGGGCTATAAGATAAGATACAGCTGTTGTACTACTTTACTGGTAATAAAAAGCTTACGCAAAACGGGAAGACTCTTGTATGTACGGTAACCCTCTCTTCCGCTACTGGCGGACTATTGCACAGAAAGGCCGACAGAAGCAACGTTTCTTAGCGCGCTTTTCAAGCGCTTAGCTTCTGCGGCGGCAAGGCAGGCCATAAAGTAAGTTCAGTTGGAAGCCTAAGCCAAGAAAAGTGACGGGCCGGGGTAGGGGAGCGGCTTTATTGTGGTAGTAATTGCGAACATCCCCCCTTTTCTCTTAGCGTGCACAGTTTGCTTGCATGCCGCTTTAGGCACATCTCTCTTTCTTAGTGTCACGCTGAATGAAAATCCGTCTTTTAGTAAGCGTATATAAACAGCTGTTTAGTGTATAAGCAATTCTTTAGTGGCCGCACGGTTGGCTAGCTTCGAACAAAAGAAAAGGAGTTCTGCCTTCTAGCCAAGCCTTTGAGACCAAGCCTAACAAACAAGGGCTTTAGCGCCTTACTTTTCTATATCCTTTTCTCTATTGTAGCTGAATCTCCAACAAAAAGATGGAAAGATAGAGCCAGGCATTGATGTAAAGAAACTAGCAACTCCTACTTACTATATGAACTCTTAATACAATGGCACTAGCCAAATAAACTCTTACCCTTAAGAAGATGTGAACACAGGCAAGAACTCTGACTTCACTGAGAAAAGGAGCGTAGTAACCTACGGATTCAATTCAATGATTTTGGAGCTCATACCCGTAGAAAGGCTTACTAAGCCGAATTCCCCCTTGCCAATCCTGTCAGGGATCAATTGAATAAAAATAAAAAAGCAAAGAGATCCTCTCTTATATTAAAGAAGATCCAACTAGGACTCTTCTCAATAAGCCGAATCTGTGGACATTCCATTATCATTCCTTTCCTTTCACCGCCTCAAGGCACCGCACCGAGATGACTGTTGAAGAAAGAACGTAGAGTGAACAAATCCCTATTAGCTCTGAATAGAGAGAGGCTAAGTCCGAACTTCCATTCTTGTCTTAAAGACAGAAGGGAGAATGAAGCAAGAAGGAGGAAGTACAGTAGGGCAGATGGTCCATACCCCAAGATAACTTGAAATGACTGGAATAAAGTCAAGAGATAAAGATATTCGCTTACACCCTCTAACCCCTACCGCTTACAAAAAGGCTTACGACTATAAAGTTTTAGATTTGGCCAGGCGGGTCAATTGGAGTCCTAATTTATTACATTCGATATCCAGCCGAGAGAATAGGCTAGGTCTGTCTATAGTAGCCTTCTTATACTAGGGTTCAAAATGAGCCAGTGGAAGTTGAAAGGGGAATTGCTTTCGATGTGGCCAAGCCAGTTCCCTCTTAATCCATACAGTTAGAGGCCCCTTCCAGACTAGTTGCTTTACCTTAATACCATTTTAAGGTATAAGTAAAGCTTATTTTTTCATATTATTCCTTATATATACTTATAGCGTATAATAATTACCGATACGAGGACTCGCGACTTCGCTTTCAACTTCTAATAGTTTGGTCTCCTCTTCGTTCATTTCGTAAGCTTGTTATCGGCTGAACCATCATCATATGCTTGCTTGGTCACTTTCGTGATAAGTCGCTTAAAAGGATTCTTGATTATATAGATTTTTGGAACTAAGAGAGTGGCTGGTTGAAGGGAAAGGGAAGCCAGAAAATCCAGGGAATCGAACTCTTTAGGAGTGCAAAGTGTACTGGAAGGGGGGAGGAGTTGAAACTGCTAGTATAAATTTAAAATCAAATCCTATTAAGACCTTGTTTAACCCAACAACATTCCCCTTTTAGGCCTGCGAGCCTTCAATATCAGGCTCCCTTTCCCTTCTGCTTGGTCTAGCAACTGAGCCCAGCCCTTTTCCAAGGTGGAATCCGCTCTCGATTGCTGCTTTATGACCTATGTCGCTTGCGTTAAGCTTTCTTCGCTTTCAGTTCCGCACAAAATCATAGCAAAGCGGGTAGCCCTTTTTGAAAGTTTGAAAGCTGCCCCTTTTCTTAGTAGCTGCGAGACCTGTCAAGTTCCGATCTTACCACTTGATCCGCGCCTCTCTTTCTGTCTCTGTGACTCGCTTCTTGGGTCTTTATCTGAAAAGGGTACTTGTATAAAAAAATCTATATTTTATTTTTCAGGTGCTCCCGGCTATGTAACAGGCTCTGGCAATGGAATGGGTAGGGCAAAGGTGAATAATTAGGCTATTCTGTTCTGCTGCTGCTGGTCATGGAAAAAGGGATGAAACTTAAGGGTTTACTATTTTATAAGAGTATGATGGCTCTAGTGAGCGTATTGTCTTACATTGCACAAGAAATTTTGTGAAAAGCGCTATAAATCTGTATCCAGTCCTTCTCTGGGGTTTTACCTTGATTTGGTATACTTAAAATCATCTCATGTCGTAGAGAAAAGTAGAAAAGGAGGGAAGCATAAATTTTCGTCTTAAAATGCATATTTTTCGGCTTGAATAAAAGTACTACTGGGACCAGGCCTTCTCGCTCCTACTTTAATTAAAAGAAAATTAAAAGAAGAGCTGGAATCAAGCACAGGATAAAAAAAACGAAATCTTCCTATCGATCTTATACCATGGGTAGACTGAAGACTATCCCAATTTCGAGAGTAGAAGAAAGAACACAAAATTCAACTATAAGAGCCATTTCGGGTGATTTTTACTTCTAAAGTCATGAGCCCCTATTCCCGGCAGGCTGACGCGCTACGGCAACGCTTATGGCTGCAATCCAAACAGCAATGTCCCTAGCGGATTTAGTGCACACTGACTTCCTGATAGTGAGATTCCTCTAGTCGTCTAGTCTAAGGATTGAGTATGAGGCATCCAGTCTGTTTCCGAATGTATGGTCACAGAATAGACTCATGCCCCGTCTTCTCCTAATCAAAGAGTAAAGTATGCTGTTGAGGGCCATGTGGTAACTGTAAAAAAGAAACTTAGTTTGTCACTAAACCTGTAGCATTCCCGTATATTGAAGCTGCTGAAGAAGCTATTGAGACTTCCTTCCAGTCACTCGAAATTTTGAATGCTACTTCGGTTTCTGGGGGTTCCACTATCACTATGCCCAAAGATGTCTGAAGCTTCGAAGATAGAAGATAAGATGGTAGCAAGATTTATGCTGAACAGCCCAGAAAGGCAAGGGATTGGGCAAGAACTTGCAAGGAATATTCGCCCCAGTGGAACTCCCTTCTGCTGATGAGAGATTCGGGCTAGGATATGAGCCCAATTGTCCATTCCTGCTTTCCTAAAGCTGCCTAAACTGGATCAATAGAATAGAGCACATGCGCTATTACTATGCCTCACGTTCTAGTTCTAAACGCAAGGAACTTACATATATAAGAATAGGAAAGGACCGGGCACGCCGCTCATCCTGGCTTCGAATCCGTTTTCAGTTGCAACGGGAACCTTAGGGCCGCGTGTGTGTTGTGGGAAGGTCCTCCAAGGAAGAGGCATAGAAAGAGTGAGACAATTCAAGAGAATCACAACTGTCTCACGAAAGAAGTGTCTCAAGCAGTAGCAGTATGGTCACTCCAAACATAGGATTTTCGGCATATACTCTTTAAGAGTAGCTTTCCCTTTCCGTGCGCAGAGGAGATAGATTAAGTATTCATCTGCTGGTGGAATGGAAGGCTTGAAGGTTTAGCGTAGCCCAGAATAACCTGTTGGAGGAATAACCGCAGTTAGGTGCCTAGCCTACTTGCCTTAAAACTGAAAACTATACCTCCCTGGGGAAAACTCCGTCCGTAAGACAAACTCAAGGAGGCTGACTTGACCAGTAAGCCAGTCTTATATCTTATAATAGTAAAAGCAACCTATCGCGCTGGGTCACCACTCCTTTCAGAGTAGCCCACAACCCATGATCATGATATGGTATATCGTCGGTCTCCAGCTATACCTATATATAAGAACTGGACAAACTTCGCCCTACGCTGAGTATATAATCGGCTACTGTATTATCTAGCCCTAGCCCTTGACATATAAATGATATTGAACAAACCTAGAAAGACTCTGGTGATGGATGTGGATGGAGGCGGATGCGCCGCCACTGCTTTAAACAACCGCTTATGTTCTTCGGCATCTCCATTGCATAAAGATAAAGGCGTGGTTCATCCTCTAAGAGAGAAAACTCCACTAGTTTCCTATCAAGTAACGCCTTCTACACTTGACTCCACTGGTAAAGAACTCTGGAGCTTCATCCGAGATCCTTCCCAAATGAACATCAACATCCTAGCCCAGTAACAATATCTTATCTTCCCTGTTGAAAGCCTAGAAAATCTGATCAATTGATAAATAGAAATTGATGAAGACGATTTTCCTCATGTTTCTATCGTTGTGCTGTTCTACCCACTGCTTATCGATAATGAATTCCTTTCATTTCCTTTCTGGTAGAGCTTTTCTCCCTTTCCATCCCTTTATCCAATTCCTTACTTTATTTTCCTATAATACTTCTATTCAAACATTATGGATATTGAAACCAGCAACTTGTTGGGAGATTAGCTGATCTTCGGCTTTCGAGAACGGGGCATAACTAGTTCTTGAGAGCAAACTCCCGTTCGAGATGAAGAATCTTTATTGCATTGCCTTCCTTAACTAAGTAAAATTATTCCTCCCCCTTGAATGGTCGAGCATCTTCAAACCTCAACCTCCGGGTAGGTAAAGAAGATTCTTCCGTAATGACATAAAAATCCTGCTCTCATTTCATTTTACCCGCGCCATCAACAAGAACAAGGCATTCTGTTGATTCACTGTGCCATCTTCCTTAGACTATTGATTAACCGCAGACAAGACCTGCTACTGAAAGTAAGAAAACTAGACTAACGAATAGAACTGAGATAACTGTCTTTACACCTAGAAAGATCAAGCTTTCCTAGCTCGGAGGAAGAAAGAGATTTGAGTCAAGCTGACGTTTCCCTGCTACTCACACGGGCTTCCATCTAAGGAAAGAGATAGGTTCTATATCCGCTCATAAACCAGGCTGCTTCAAGGCCTACAGCTTCAATCAAGTCACTGGCTTTAGTTATTATTGTTTTATTAGTTAAACGTTTTAGTATCATAATCATAATAAAGTAATATGGTATTAATACCATAAAAAGTAGTAAAAAGATAGTATTCTCCTGAATATTCAAAAGTTAAGATAGATCTAATAGTTTGAGGACCAGGAAAGTAACCTGTAAGTCTAAAAGAGAATAAGGATTCATATTTCTATGGGCGAAATAGGATTTTAAGTTACCTTGCTCCCGAGTCCAAACACGCTAAGGGGTTAAGAGCCTAATTGTAATGGCAATATGTTTCATACCCATCTACCGATCTGACAGGCTAAGGAGCTAAAATGAGCTAACTATCTGTATTCTCCTAACGTTCTTAGGCCTTCTAGAATACTCTTTCTGGACCTTTTGGAATATCTCCGAGTGAAGGAAAAAGAGTATCCATAGTTCCACCTTTCCAAAGGGGGGCAGTTCCCAGTGATCCAATTGCTTGCCTTCTATCTAAGATGGTAGGTTCAAACCATCCAGTTTGAGTGCTAGCTTCCATTGCTATTGTAAAGCGAGTTGAAGTTTTTTTACATCTTTGCCGGCCAGTTTCAAGCTATCTAGTTGCAGTCTCTGCCCGGGGTAAGATTAAGGTTTCCCCTTCTTCAAGCGATCCAATAGGGTATAGTGCCCTTTTCGTAACACCTCCTATTGTCCCAATGCCAGTTGGAGTGCCATTGCTAATTCAGAGGTATCTAGTGTAATTGGTAAGCTAAGAACATGCATTTATTCAGAGTATAAGGAAGCGCTCCTCTAGCTCTAGTGCTTCTGCTTTTCATCTTTCCTTTTCACTTATATAGCCTCTGGTATCGGAACTATCTAAATGAAACTTCCTTTCTCTCCCGTGGGCTATAGGGACTTCCACAGCAACTGAAGGAGTTTACAAAAGCACTGCAATTGGTTCTTTTGAGTCTGGAATATTTGCTATCGACTATCTATCTTTCAAACTTGTGTCTTAACTGACTTCTCCTCTGGTAAGGTATAGCCTATATTTAATAATTAGATTACACTACTCTTGTAAGTAAGAGCCAGGAACTACAAAAACACTTTCAAACTCACTTTCGGGATTATCTTAGCACTGGTTCGAGGACAGAAAGACAGGATTAGCTTACAAGGCTCTAACAGAAGTGCTAATGGCTTTACTTTTATAACACTCACATCCGGCTACTCGCTCTGTTGCGGATTTAGCTTCAGTGTCCGTTTCGACTGATTCTTTAGTTTAAACTACGGATGCCCTAACTTAACCTGCCCCACCTTAGCCCTTCCTTATCTTTAGAATGACGTACGATAAGCATTCCTTTCATCATGTCCTCGCTTAAACAATGTACTCAACCGTCCACATGAATACAATATTCAAGAAAGACAGACCTATTATCCTGGATAGAGCACTCAAAGAGGAAAAGAATCATTCACCAGGTATGGCTTCCTATGCCCGCCGGTGAAAAGCTTTCCTGATCATAGAGCCATCCACAGTGCAAAGTGCCTAGAAAGATCATTTTTATTGTAATTATAAGTAAACTCGTTATCAGTCGCCGATGTCTCGGATAGTTAGACTAGCTCCGCCCTTGCAGGGTGGAATTAAGTCCCTTCCTCGGTCTATACCCAACGTTCAAAACTTTCCTGTCCAAAGTCACATAGGGGGCTTATTCTTTGCTGAGGAGGAGTTAATGATAATATAAAAATCTTCCTTATCTCGGCGGAAGGGGGGTATTCTATAGAGTCCCCACACCGGCTCGGCTTATTGGCGATAAGAGGAATAGAAGAACAAGAGGGGAAGCTGCTCTTTCGCTTCGTTCCCTCCATCGCAATATAAATCGTATTCGTGAATAAATCTCCTTTGTTTGAATCCTATGGTATGGACTTTTTTTTCGATAGCAGGACTCTCTTCTGTCCGTTTGAACTCTTGAGCAAGAGCTTCCGCAGGAGAACGGAATAGGCATCCATTAGCTCTGTCCCTTCGCACGACATCTATGAAGCAGTGAGCTCTCCGGGAAGGCTAGAAAGACTACCTGGGATTTCAGTCATAAGCTAAGCCATTCTTTCAAAGACCGGATCTGCCGGCTAGTCTGGAAAAAGGCATAGCTTCATTGAATCCTGTGGGACTACGATTTCCTCCTTCACTAGTATAGTATATAGTACTGTTGGAATTTGATTAAGAGGCCCTATCCCACCTGCTTTCTATTGAAGAATCTCAGAATTCTCCGTTGATACGACATGCTATTTTTTCCATTCATTCCCTTTCAGGATCAGTCCCTGGTCTTGCAAACTTTATTGATGGTATGGACTCTACCTCGAGCTACCTTCCCTTATTTAGGACAATAGAAAGACAAGGCGCCTTGTCATAATATCATAGGAAAGTGATGTCTTTCACGGCACAACCAAGTCTGTTTAGAATGAGTCTCTTATGCTTTCTATCAAGACAGAATCTTGAGTCAGAAGTACGGAACTTCACAGTACGTTACGCGATACATAACTTTACACGATACTAGTCTTATATTAATATTAATCAAAAAGAAATGTTTCCGATCAAAGCGAGAAGCCACTTCTTGCCTAAGAATTGCTCCACCCCGGACGCAGCTAGAAAATTGCATCGCATATTTCCTGGATTGAAATGTCGTATAGAAATCAAAGAAATTGCAAAGCATATATAAAAAACGAAAATAGAAGCCGCGCGCGCTCTTTGGACTTTTCAAACAAAGCTAATGTCTCTGTCGTACTGTTTCCCATGCTTTCCGTTGGGAAAAACCCAACCTTATTTCACTACTCGTACGGTAAGGTAAGAAGAACTTGCCTTTCTGGAGGGAATTTTTTTTTTCAATCATTCATGCCTCAACTGGATAAATTCACTTATTTTACACAATTTTTCTGGTCATGCCTTTTCCTCTTTACTCTCTTTCTTTTTGTTCGTTTCTATCCAGTCTATTTCGTCTATCTGACAAACCCAAAGTTAAAACGGGCTCTTTCTCTTCTCCTCTTTAGTTATTTCGGCATCTCTTTTTGCTTTAGCGTGTACAACAACCTGAGTTCCCTCGTTCTACTTACGGACCAGCCTTTTTACGTGGGTCCAGTCGATCCGAGCAGCTCTGGAGTCAGCTCAGGACGGCCAGAGAAAAGTAATTTCTGGGATCATTTTACTTCTTGTTTCACCCCGCGAAGCCATTCTGTTTCGCCTCCTGAACCAACAAAAATACCCCAGTGGGTATTGGACGTTGATCTTCCAAAGGAGCATCCGAATGATACAATTGATGATTTAAGGAAGAAATGCTCTACTATTATTCAGGCGTTCTGTAAGAACAATCAAAGGGAGGACGACACCTTCGTCGATGTGGCACAGCGCCTAGTTCTAGAAGGTAAGGAAAGACGGGCTG